CCTGCTCCCAAAGCAGGTACTCTACCAAACTGAGCTATATCCCGAAGCTAAATACTAATAGAATAATTTATATTCTCATAACTGTAGTGTATACTATTTGATTTAATTTGGCAAGTTTTATTAAAATCTGAAATTTTCGAATTAGTTTTTTTTCATTTGATCGTGCGTAATTATCGTTTTCTCTATATAGTTTATTGCATCTTGAATAGTCACAAGTGTTGTTGCTTCCTCCGTGTTAATTTCAATATTGAATGCAGTTTCAAATTCATCAATTAATTCAAAAAATTCTCGTGAATCGGTTCCTAATTCACGCTCAAACTCTGTTTCCGGCTGAATTTGATCAAAACTAAATCGAAATCGCTTATTTAAAATTGTACGAATCTGTTCAAAAATACTACTCATTGTTAATTAAAATATTCGATAGTTAAGTTTTTAGTCAGGAAAATTAAATTTCGACATTAATTAGAAACTATAAAGCCTTAGTTTATAGTTTCTAATTTCTTAGTTTCGAAACTTAAAGTTTACTTACATTTGTTTTTCAATGTAATCCATTGCGTCTTGAACTGATGTCATCTCACCAGCCGTTTCATCATCAATTTCAATCTCGAATTCATCTTCTAAGGCCATAACTAATTCAACAACGTCTAATGAATCTGCACCTAAATCATCAATAAACTTTGACTCTAATTTAACCTCTTCAGAACTAACACTTAATTGATCTGAGATAATACTTTGTAATTTTTCGAAGTTTCCGCTCATAATTATTAGAATATAATTTTATAGATAAGTATCCTGTCACACAATTTAGTATATCACAAAACTATCGTCAAGCCATAATAAATTGGATTAATTTAATAACTTGATAGACACTAGTTTGATTTACAGTATAAATGGAAATATTTCTTTGTTTTGCTAATTTTTTTAATTTATAATTTTGTCTAAGGTGTTTTTTTAGACCAATCACTATAGTTGCTTTTTTAATTTCTTTTGTTAAGAGTACCTTAAATCCAATTTTAAGAATAACTTCTTTCATTAAATTATTTGAAAGCGAATAAGGATAGATTACTAATTTTTTTGGTTTTAAATTATTTGTTAGAAGCTTATTTGGTCGGCTTTGTCGAGCCCAACTAATAGGTACTGACGTAATCTCATTAGTTAAACTATTAGAATTCTTAAATAAAGAATATGTTTGGAACTTTTTATATTTTATATTTGTTTTTTCACTTCGGGATAAGTGCCGAATTTGTGTTATTGTAAAAGTTCCACGTAATAAAAGGTCAATTGACGTTTTTATGTCTTCATGAATTGTCCAAGAATTTTGTTCATTAATTTCAATTGCTATTTGAAATGCAGGGTATGATTTACGTTCTAAAATACTTTTTTGAGTTCCTCTTCGTTTAGCTTCATCATCACTTAATGTTACATACTGAATACCTCCAATTAAATCTGTCAAAGGTGGATTTTTAATTAAATTTTCTAAGCAATTTCCATGTGTCGTTCCAACAAGTTGAACGCCTTTTTCAGCAATAGTTCGGGCTGCAAGAGCTTCAAGTTCTGTCCCAATCTCATCAATAATAATAACTTGCGGCATATGATTCTCGACTGCTTCGATCATAATTTGATGCTGCAGTTCTGTTTTTGCAACTTGCATTCTACGTGCGCGTCCAATTCCGAAATGAGGAATATCGCTATCACCTGCAATTTCATTGGAGGTATCTACAATAATTACCCGTTTCCCCATTTCATCTGATAAAACTCGTGCAATTTCACGAATAATTGTTGTTTTCCCAACTCCCGGTTTTCCTAAAATTAAAATGGATTGGCCAGATTCCAGTAAATCTCGAACTATACAAATGGTTCCAAAAACCGCCCGTCCAACTCGACACGTTAATCCATTTATTAAAAATTGTCGATTGCGAATACAACTTATACGATGAAGAGTTCGTTCAATTCCCGCACGATTGTCATTACTAAATTTACTAATTCGTCTTGTTGTATATTCTATGTCCTGCCATGAAATAATTTTTTGAGAAACGTATTCAGGTCCTGTAGTAAAACGTGCTTCTGCTCGTCGTCCTAAATCCATTACAACTTCAATAAGTTTTTCTTTATTTGCATGATCATTTAAATGATGTTGAATGAAAAAAGGTAAATTGTCGAGTAGTCTATCTAAATCATCATCAACAGACATACGAATGTTACTTTACATTATTGAGTTATAGAATAATTAAAATATTATCTGATAAAGTATCCATAAAAAGAGCTCAATAACAAATCAATTTTCCAATGAATAGAAAGAAAAATCCTTTCTATTCATTGGAAAATTGATTTGTTATTGAGAAATAGTAACTAATTCTTTAAACGTTTGTGTATCTAATACAGCGATCTGTGCTAACATTTTTCGATTTAATTCAATATTCGATTTTTTAAAATTATGAATTAAACGGCTATATGATAAACCATTTGATCGCGAAGCTGCATTTATACGAGTAATCCAAATTTTTCGAAATGTACGTTTTTTCTGTTTTCTTCCTACGTAAGAATATCGCAAAGCTTTCATAACTTGTTGATTTGCTACTCGAAAAAGTCGTGAATGAGCTCCACGATAACCTTTTGCGAATTGTAAAATCTTTTTGCGCCGTTTTCGGGCTACATTCCCTCGTTTAACTCTGACCATTTTTATTTTTAATAAGGTAACATTAATTTAATAGGTTTACTATCACTAGCACTAACACAAATTGTTTGAGACAATTTTCGTTTTTGGGTATTTGATTTCTTCATTAAAAGATGGCCCTTATAAGCATGACGACGTAAAAAATTATCAGCACCTGTTCGCTTATAACGTTTTGCTGCTGCTTTTCTAGTTTTTAATTTAGGCATAAAACTTTAACTTTTTTTAGGAGAGTATAAATCTTTAAAATAAATTTTGGACTTTAAAGGGTGAGAATACAAGATTGGATCACCGTGTCTCCAATCAACAGGACATGCTTGACCTGGATTTTTTTTTACATATTGAATTGATTCTAAAATACGAAGTAGTTCGTTTATACTTCTACCACATAATAAATTGTTAACAGTATAGTATTGAAGAATACCTTCCTTGTCAATAATGAATAAACCTGGAAAAGCAAGTCCATCATCTGTTAATAGTTTATAATCATTACTAATTGATTGCGTTAAATCAGAAACCAAAGGATAGGCTAAATTAGCTAATCCTCCTTCTTCTCGGTCGGATAATAAATATCGTAGATGAGAGAAAGGACTATCGACAGAAATAGCTAAAATTTGTGTTGACAATTTTTTAAAGTCTGAAATTCGATCACTCAGTGCAATTAGTTCAGTCGGTGGGACAGCTGTAAAATTCGCTGGGTAAAAAAGAAGAATAACATATTTCTTACCTCGATAATCGGATAATCGAATTTTCCCCAATCGTTTTTTATAAACACCAATTGTTAAAAAATTGGGAGCTATTTTTCCTATTTGTGGAAAATTTATCATACTATTAAAATAGGTTAAAATTTTTAACTAAAAAATTGTACCATACAAAAAAAAGCAAAGCAATTTTAATAAAAATTACTTTGCTTTTTTAAATTTAATTATTATTATTTAAATTACGATTCTTCGACTTCAATTAATTCGTCAATTGCAAAATTATTTGTATTAGTTCCACTATAATTTACATTTTCAAATCGAACAACAACAGGATATCGAATTCCACTTTGATCAACTGTTGCAACTGTTCCTGTTTGATTATACCAATATGATTCTTTTCTCAGAATTCGAACGGTTTTACCGCGACTAACCATAAAATTTTATATTTATTTTTTATTATTAAGCTATATTACTAGCTTATTCATAATATAAGTCTAATTTAGATTAAGTGCAATAATTTTAGAAAAATTAATAAACTTAATTGAAATTAAACTGGAAGATTAAAATTTAGATATTGAAATCAAATATTTAAATTGAACTAGCTACTCGAACATTAGATATAAATTAAGAAATTTTTAAAAATTTTAAGATTCTAAAATTAAATTTACTAACTGTAATTTACTAGAAAATTCTTCCATTAACTTCAAGTTCGATTATCTCTAATTTTATTTAGCAATACTCAATTTCAAAATTTAGTAATTAGACTACGAGGCAAAATTGAAAATTGTCCGAAACAAAAATTTTTGATAGGACTTATAGAAATCTCTTGACTAAAACTCTCACGATTCACTATATCTTATATTAGAAGTTAAGGTGTCTCAAAGATTAAGTAAAATTATCCTGCTTAAACTAAATCAATCAAATAAATTCTTAAAATAATCTGCTGAATATAGGATACATTCGAAGTGAATTTTCAAAAATCGATTCATAAGTTATTTTTAAAAACTCATTTAATTATAGAAATACTTATTTTAATTTTAAAAAGGTTATTTGTTAAAAGTTTGAAGAACTAAATAGGATTTCAGATTTTTTATATCTCAGAGTTTAAGTATTTAAAACTGATATTTGAAACATTTTAATGTATATTAGACAGTAGTTAAGATTTACATATATACAAAAAGATAACTCCTATGAGATTAAAAATATTAATTTCTAATTTTCTCGCACTTCTTGGTTTTCCAATTACTCTAGCTATTCGTGGACTTGCTAAAATTCTTGGCTATCCTGATAATTCGCTTGGAATGGAAGTTAATCAAAGTGAAAAATATCTTCCAAGTTTTGCTCAACGAATGCCACCCGAAAGAGTTCCTGACAATCTTAGTGAAGTAATATTTGGATTAGTTCCTCGGACAACTGCACAAGAAAGAACATTTTATGAAAATTTAGAACAAGGGTATTACAATTTTTATGTCCCGAATTATAAGGAAGCGTTCTTCTTACCGGATAAATTATCAGAGTGGATTCAAATTCATGGCAATATTTGTTTAGATATAACTGTTTTAGAAATGACCCGTGAATTTATATTTGTACTTCTTATAAATTACATGGCATTATTACAATTTCGGAAC